TTAAATTATTTATATAAAATTTATTAACTACGGTTTAATAAATTTATATGAATAATAAATATATATATTAAATATTTAAATAATAAAAATAATATTAATTAATTAAATATTTAAATAATTAATATATATATATATACATTAATTTTTTGTTTAATTAAAATATATATTTATAATTTATTTTTATTTAATTTGAATTACAATTGATTTATAATTAAATCAATTTTTATAAMAATATTACTAGAAAAAAAAWAAGAGAAATATTAAAAATTTATTAATGTTTATTAAATATATAATATAAAAAAAAAAAAAAAAAAAATCTATGTAAAAAATGAAATGAATAAATAAATTTTTTATATTTTTTATAATTTATTATAAATTTATTTTACATGTAAATTTTAGTATTAAATTTTAATTATTTAAATAATAATTAATTTAAATATACAGTAATTAAAATTAAAAATTTAAGAAATTAAGATTTAGTAATATTTAAATTAATAACTAATTTTGTGCCAGCAGTTGCGGTTAAACAAAAGTTAAATTAAATTATTTCAGTATATAATAAATAATAAATAATTAAATTAAATATTAAATTATTAAGTGAAATTTTAATTTAATTAAAAATTATAATGAAATTATGGTTTAACAAATTTTATTTTAAACTAGGATTAGATACCCTATTATTAAAAATTTAATTGAAAATACTAAAATAGTAAATAAAATATTATTGAAACTTAAATAATATGGCGGTATTTTAGTTCATTTAGAGGAATCTGTCTAATAATTGATAATCCACGAATAAATTTACTTAATTTATAATTTTGTATATCATTGTTAAAAAAATATTTTTTAATAAAAATAATATTTTAAAATTTAAAATAAAATTTAATTCAGATCAAGATGCAGATTATAATTAAGTTTAAGATGGATTACAATAAATATATTTAAGTGGAGAGAATTTTGTAAAATTTAATTGAAAATGGATTTAAATGTAATTTTAATTAGTTTATTAAAATGATTAAAAATTGGAATATGTACATATTGCCCGTCACTTTCATTTTAAAATTGGAATAAGTCGTAACAAAGTAGAGGTACTGGAAAGTGTTTCTAGAATGAACAAATTAGAGCTTGAATAAGTATTTCATTTACATTGAAAAGAAATTAAAATAATTAATTAATTTGAGGGGGAAAATTAATAAAATATAAATAATAAAAAAATTTTTAATATTGGGGGATATTGAAGTATTTTTTTAAAAAAAAATTAATTAATTTATAATAAATTAGTATTGAGAAAGAAATTTGAAATAAATGAAAATAAATTAATAATAAAGTAATTTTTATTTAATGTATCTTGTGTATCAGAGTTTATTAAAAAATATTTTTTTTAAAAAAAAATCTCGAATTTAAAAGAGTTAATTAATTATAAGAGTTAATGTAGAAAAATTATTTTTAATAATTAATTTGAAATGAAATGTTAATCGTTTTTAAATATATCTAGTTATTTTAGAAAAAAATTTAATTTTAAATTTAAAAAATTTTATTTTTAATTTTAATTAAAAATAAAATTTTAAAATTAAATATATTAAGGGATAAGCTTTAATATAAAAATTTATAATAAATTAAAATAAAAATAAAAATTTTAAGATTTATATTGTTTAAAAATTTTAATTTGTTATAAAAAAATTTTATTAAAAATAAAATTTAATAAAAAAATTTAATTTTATATAAAATAATAATAAAAATARAAAAAAAATTAGTAATAATGATAAAATTAGTATATTATATTAAAAATATGATTTAATTAATTGAAAATAAATTAAAGGAATTCGGCAAAATTTTATATTCACTTGTTTATCAAAAACATGTCTTTTAGAGAATAATTTAAAGTCTAATCTGCCCACTGATAAATATATTAAAGGGCTGCAGTATATTGACTGTACAAAGGTAGCATAATCATTAGTCTTTTAATTGAAGACTTGTATGAAAGATTTGATGAAATATAAACTGTCTCTAATTTAAATATAAAATTTAATTTTTTAGTTAAAAAGCTAAAATAAATTTAAAAGACGAGAAGACCCTATAGAGTTTTATATTAAAATTATTTAAGATTATATATATAAATAAATATTAAAATTAAAATTAATATTTTATTGGGGTGATAAAAAAATTAATATAACTTTTTTTAAAAATAAAACATAAATAAGTGATTAATTGATCCATTTTTATGATTAAAAGAAAAAATTACCTTAGGGATAACAGCGTAATATTTTTTTTTAGTACAAATAAGAAAAAAAGTTTGCGACCTCGATGTTGGATTAAGATAAAATTTAAATGCAAAAGTTTAAAATTTTGATCTGTTCGATCATTAAAATCTTACATGATCTGAGTTCAAACCGGTGTGAGCCAGGTTGGTTTCTATCTTTAATAAAAAAGAATATTTTAGTACGAAAGGATCAAATATTTTTAATAATTAAAATTTAGTGAATATTAATAATAATAATTACTATTTTGACAGATAAATGTGATGATTTTAGAAGTCATTAATATATAATTATATTATATAAATAGTATATGATAATACTAGATTTATATAATATTTTTATTGGAATTTTAATTTTATTAATTGGGGTTTTAATTGGTGTTGCTTTTTTAACATTATTAGAACGAAAAGTTTTAGGGTATATTCAAATTCGTAAAGGTCCAAATAAAATAGGAATAATAGGAATTTTACAGCCATTTTGTGATGCTATTAAATTATTTTCTAAAGAACAAGTTTATTTAAATTATTCAAATTATTATTCTTTTTATTTTTCTCCTGTTGTGAGATTTATATTATCTTTAATAATTTGAATATTAATTCCTTATATTTTTAATATAATTAATTTTAGTTTAGGTTTATTATTTTTTTTAAGATGTACAAGAATTGGGGTTTACACTTTATTAATTGCTGGTTGATCTTCTAATAGAAATTATTCTTTATTAGGGGGTTTACGTGCAGTAGCTCAAACGATTTCTTATGAAGTAAGATTATCTTTAATTTTAATATCAAGTATTATTTTAGTTATAGATTTTAATATAATTAAATTTAGAGAATATCAGTATTTAATTTGATTAATAATAATAATAATACCATTAAGAATATGTTTTTTATCTTCATTAATAGCGGAAACTAATCGTACTCCTTTTGATTTTGCTGAGGGGGAAAGAGAATTAGTTTCTGGGTTTAATATTGAATATAGAAGAGGTGGATTTGCTTTAATTTTTTTGGCTGAATATTCTAGAATTTTATTTATAAGATTATTATTTGTTATTATTTATATAGGGGGTTATGAATTAAATTTAATATTTTATTTAAAATTAGTATTTTTATCTTTTTTTTTTATTTGAGTTCGGGGGACATTACCTCGTTATCGTTATGATAAGTTGATATATTTATGTTGAAAAAGATATTTACCTTTATCTTTAAATTATTTATTATTTTTTATAGGCTTAAAAATAATTTTAATATATAAAATAAATTTAGTATAAATTAATAGAATAATTATTCTTTCTTAAGTTTTCAAAACAAATGCTTATACAAGCTCATTAATTAATAATTAAAAATTAATTTATCTCAAAATTTATTTAAAATTGGATTAATAATAAAATAAGAAAAATAAATTAATGTTAAAATTTGACCTGTAATAATATAAGGATCTTCAACAGATCGAGCTCCAATTCAAGTTAATAAAATAATTGTTGTAATTAATAATCAAAATAAAATTTGATTTAAAGGATAAAATTGAATACCTTGGATTTTTTTATTAAATGTGAAAGGTAAAATAATTAAAATTAAAATAGATATTACTAAAGCAATTACTCCCCCTAATTTATTAGGAATTGAACGGAGAATTGCGTAAGCAAATAAAAAATATCATTCTGGTTGAATATGAATTGGGGTAACTAAAGGATTAGCGGGAATAAAATTATCAGGATCTCCTAATAAATAAGGATTAATAAGAGAAAGAAAAGTTAAAATTGAAATTAGAATAATAAATCCAATTAAATCCTTAAATGTAAAAAATGGATGGAAAGGAATTTTATCTAAATTTCTATTAATTCCTAAGGGATTGTTAGATCCTGTTTGATGAAGAAATAATAAATGAATTATAGTTAATATAAGAATAATGAATGGAAATAGAAAGTGGAAAGTATAAAATCGAGTTAAAGTTGCATTATCAACTGCGAATCCTCCTCAAATTCAATTAACTAATATGGTTCCTAAATAAGGAATTGCAGATAATAGGTTAGTAATTACTGTAGCTCCTCAAAAAGATATTTGTCCTCAAGGTAGTACATAACCTATAAAAGCTGTAGCTATTAATAAAAATAAGATAATAACACCAATTATTCAAGTAAATTTTAAATTAAAGGATTCATAATAAATTCCTCGTCCAATATGAAAATAAATACAAATAAAAAAAAATGATGCTCCATTAGCATGAAAAGTTCGAATTAATCAACCATAATTAACATTTCGACAAATATAATTAACTCTAAAAAATGCTAAATCAATATTAGCTGTATAATATATAGTTAAAAATAATCCAGTTAAGATTTGAATTATTAAACATAAAGCTAATAAAGAACCAAAATTTCATCATGAAGAAATATTTGATGGTGAAGGAAGATCAATTAATGATCCATTAATAATTTTAATTACTGGGTGAGTTTTACGAATAGGTTTATATAAATTTATCATTAGTTATTAAATGATCGTAATGGACCAAAAAAAATATTAGTAATTTTTACAATTGCAATTAGAGTAATAAATAAATAAATAATTAATATTATTATTAAAAAATAATTTTGATTATTATATAATTTAGATAAATTAAAGTTATATTCATTATTAAAAAATAAATTTGAGTTAAAAAAATTAATTATTTCATCATTAAATGAAAAATTTATTCAAATTAAATTATTTTTATATAAAATTCTAAAAATTATAATAAAAATAATATAGATATATGAAAATTTTTCAATAAAGTGAATTTTAAATAATTCATTTGAAGCTACTCTTGAGACATAAATAAATAAAACTAATAAACCWCCTAAAAAAATTAAAAAAAGAATATATGAAAATCAATAAGTATTAATTAATATTCCTGAAATTAAACATGTAAAAAGAGTTTGAATTAAAATTAAAATTCCTATTGCAAGGGGATGATTAATAAAATATAATAAAATTGAAATTAAAATTAAAAAAATAGATAAAATTATTTTTAAGATGTCAAAGAATAGTTTATAAAAATAATAATTTTGGAGATTATAGATAAAGAAAATCTTTTTCTTTGAAGTTTTTAAAGAATAATTCTTATTTTTGATTTACAAGACCAAAGTTTTTTTTAAACTATAAAAACTTATAACAAATGTTAAACATAAGATTAATTATTATTATTATATTTATATTTGGGAATATAATTTTTGTTTCTAAACATAAACATCTATTAATTGTATTAATAAGTTTAGAGTTTATAGTATTAAGAATTTTTTTTTTAACATTATTATATTTAATGATAATTGATTATAATTTATATATGTTAATAGTATTTTTAGTTTTTTCTGTATGTGAGGGAGCTTTAGGTTTATCTATTTTAGTTTCTATAATTCGAACTCATGGTAATGATTATTTTCAAAGTTTTAATTTAATTTAATGATAAAATTATTATTTATAATAATTTTTATAATTCCTTTATGTTTAAAAAAAAATATATTTTGATTGGTTCAAATATTATTAATATTTATAATATTAATATTTATAAATTTCACTGTTAGTATTATAAATTTTTGTAGATTAAGATATATACTAGGATATGATATAATTTCTTACGGTTTAATTTTATTAAGAATTTGAATTAGAAGATTAATAGTAATAGCAAGAGAAATATTATATAAAAATAATTTTTATTCTAGATTATTTTTATGTAATATTATTTTTTTAATGTTGATATTATATTTAACTTTTAGAGTAATAAATTTATTTTTATTTTATTTATTTTTTGAGAGAAGATTAATTCCAACTTTAATATTAATTATTGGTTGGGGCTATCAACCTGAACGAATTCAAGCAGGGATATATTTATTATTCTATACATTATTTGCTTCTTTACCTTTATTACTAGGAATTTTTTATATTTATAAAAATATAAATTATATAATAATTTATTTTTTAAAATTTTATGATTATAATTTAATAATTTTATATTTAAGATTAATTATTGCTTTTTTAGTAAAAATACCTATATATTTTGTTCATTTATGACTTCCTAAGGCTCATGTAGAAGCCTCAATTTCTGGGTCTATAATTTTAGCAGCAATTATATTAAAGTTAGGGGGGTATGGACTTTTACGGGTTATAATTATTTTACAAAAAATTAATTTAAAAATAAGATATGTTTGAGTGGTAGTTAGATTAATTGGGGGTTTTTATATTAGATTAAAATGTTTTTGTCAAATTGATATAAAATCTTTAATTGCTTATTCATCTGTAGCTCATATAAGAATTGTAATTGGGGGAATTATAACAATAAATTATTGAGGGTATATAGGTTCTTATATTTTAATAATTGGTCATGGTTTATGTTCTTCTGGGATATTTTGCTTATCTAATATGAATTATGAACGATTAAATAGTCGGAGATTATTTATTAATAAAGGAATAATAAATTTTATACCTTCAATAAGTTTATGATGATTTTTAATAATATCTTCTAATATGGCTGCTCCTCCCTCATTAAATTTAATAGGTGAAATTAGATTAATTAATAGATTAGTAAGATGATCTTGATTAAGTATAATTATATTAATGTGTATTTCATTTTTTAGAGCTGGATATAGATTATATTTATATTCTTATACTCAGCATGGGAAATATAATATAAGAGTTTATAGATTTTATACTGGTACTTCTCGGGAGTATTTAGTTTTATTATTACATTGGTTACCTTTAAATATTTTAATTATAAAAATTGATTATAGAATAATTTGATTTTACTTAAATAATTTAAAATTAAAATATTGATTTGTGGAGTCAAATATATGAGAAATTTCATTTTAAGTCATTAATAAATTTTCTATTTGTTTTATTAGATTTTTTTTTTTATTTTTTTTTATGTTAATTAATTTTTTTTTGATAATTTATTTTATTATAAATAATATAGTTGTTTTTTTAGAGTGGGAGATTATTTCTTTTAATTCATTTAATATTGTATTTTCTATTTTATTGGATTGAATATCTTTATTATTTATAATATTTGTATTTTTAATTTCTTCTTCGGTTATTTTTTATAGAAAAAGTTATATAAGATCAGAATTGAATTTAAATCGATTTATTATTTTAGTGTTATTATTTGTGTTTTCTATAATTTTATTAATTATTAGACCTAATATAATTAGAATTTTTTTAGGGTGAGATGGTTTAGGTTTAGTTTCCTATTGTTTAGTAATTTATTATCAAAATATTAAATCTTATAATGCTGGTATATTAACTGCTTTATCAAATCGAGTAGGGGATATTATAATTTTAATATTAGTTTCTTGAATATTAAATTATGGTAGTTGAAATTATGTTTTTTATTTAAATTTTATAAGTAATGATTTTTCTATAAAAATTATTAGATTATTAGTAATTATTGCAGCTATAACAAAAAGAGCTCAAATTCCTTTTAGTTCTTGATTACCTGCTGCTATAGCAGCTCCAACTCCAGTTTCTGCTTTAGTTCATTCTTCTACTTTAGTAACTGCTGGGGTATATTTATTAATTCGGTTTAATAATTTATTAGTAGAAATATATTTTTTAAAATTTTTATTATTATTATCTGGTTTAACTATAATAATATCTGGTATTTGTGCAAATTATGAATTTGATTTAAAAAAAATTATTGCTTTATCTACATTAAGACAATTGGGTTTAATAATAAGAATTTTAAGAATGGGATTTTATGATTTAGCTTTTTTTCATTTATTAACTCATGCAATATTTAAAGCTTTATTATTTATATGTGCTGGGTTAATTATTCATATAATAAATAATAATCAAGATATTCGTATAATAGGGGGAATTAGATTTTATGTTCCATTAACTTCTTTATGTATAAATATTTCTAATTTAGCTTTATGTGGAATTCCTTTTTTAGCTGGATTTTATTCTAAGGATATAATTTTAGAAATAGTAAGAATAATAAATTTAAATTTATTAATTTTTTATTTATATTATTTTTCTACAGGTTTAACGATATTTTATACTATTCGTTTACTTATATATTTAATAATTAATGATTATAATTTATTATCTATTTATAATTTATATGAAGAAGATTATATTATATTAAAAAGTATATTTATTTTATTATTTATAAGATTAATTTCAGGGAGATTTTTAAGTTGATTAATTTTTTATTATCCTTATATAATTTATTTACCTATTTCTTTAAAAATAATGGTAATTTATGTTAGTTTTATTGGGATATTAATGGGATGATTAATTAGTAATATAAATATTTATTCTTTAAATAAATTTTTAATGTTTTATAATTTAAGAAGATTTATAACGTTAATATGATTTTTACCTAATTTATCAACTTATGGTTTAAATTATTATTTTTTAAAATTTGGTCAAATTTTAGGAAAAAATATTGATATAGGATGAAGAGAAATATATAGAGGACAGGGGATATATAAAATTATTAAATTTTATTCTTTAGTTAATATGATTTATCAAATAAATAATTTTAAAATTTATTTATTTAGATTTATTTTATGGATAATAATTTTTATTGTTTTAATTATAATTTATTTAAATAGCTTAATAAGAGTGTAATATTGAAGATATTAAGGTGATTATATAATCTTTAAATATTTATAAAAAAAAATTTTTTATTTTTACAATGAAAATGTAAAGTTTTATTTAAACTATATAAATATATATATATATATATATATATATTTATATATAGTTTAAAGAAATATTAATGATTTTATTCACTAAAAATTAAGTTAGCAGCTTAATTATGTATATATTTCTTAATTGGAATTTATAATTCAATTTTATCATTAACAGTGATATACCTCTTTTTGGTTTCAATTAATTAATTAAATAAGGAGTTATTAACTCTATCTTTTAAGTCGAAATTAAATGCAAATTGCTTCTTATTTAAGATAAATTGAAATTCAATATTATTTGAATGCAAATCAAATGTTTTAAATAAACTATAATCCTTTAATTTGTTCAATTAAGTATATTTTGATTTCATTCATGATAAAGCCCTAATAATAAAATAATAATGAAAAAAAAATTAATTTTAAATCAGGTAATAAAATTAACTCTTAAAAAAGTAGGAATTATAGGGAAAATTAATGCAATTTCTACATCAAAGATTAAAAAAATTACTGTAATTAAAAAAAAATGTAGAGAAAAAGGAATACGAGATAGTGATTTAGGGTCAAATCCACATTCAAAAGGTGAACATTTTTCTCGATCAAGGAAAGATTTTTTTGAAATAATAAATGAAATTATTATAAAAATGTTAGAAATAATAATTATAATTAGTGATATTATTATTATTAAAATAATTATTTATATTAAAATAAATTAAACTTTTTGATTGGAAGTCAAATATACTAAATATATTATATAAATAGTTAATTTCCTCATCAATAAATTGAGATATAGAGGAATAATCATACTACATCAACAAAATGTCAATATCACGCAGCTGCTTCAAATCCAAAATGATGAGAATTAGAAAAATGATTATTTAAATGTCGAAAAAAACATGTTAATAAAAAAATAGTTCCAATAATAACATGAAGTCCGTGAAATCCTGTAGCTATAAAAAATGTTGATCCATAAATTCTATCAGCAATTGAAAAAGGAGCTTCAATGTATTCATAAGCTTGGAGAATTGTAAAGTAAATACCTAATAATACGGTAATTAATAAACTTTGTAAAGTTTGAGTAAAGTTATTTTCTATTAATGCATGATGAGCTCATGTAACTGTAATACCTGAAGTAATTAAAATAATTGTATTAAGTAAAGGAATTTGAAATGGATTAAAGGGTGTAATTCTTATAGGTGGTCATAAAGATCCAATTTCAATATTAGGGGAAAGACTTCTATGAAAAAATGCTCAAAAAAATGAAATAAAAAAAAAGATTTCTGATACAATAAATAAAATTATTCCTCATCGTAATCCTTTTGTAACTAGAATTGTATGTTTACCTTGAAATGTTCCTTCTCGACAAATATCTCGTCATCATTGATATATAGTTAATAAAACGATAATATATCCTAAAATAAGTAAATTTAAATTAAAATTATGAAATCATTTTACTAAACCAGTGACTAAAGTTATTACTCCAATAGCTCCGGTTAATGGTCAAGGTCTATAATCTACTAAATGATATGGATGATTGTGATTAGATGTCATTTATTAATTAACTTCACTAGAGTAAAGAGTTCTTAAGATAGTAATAACATAAGATTGAATAATTGCTACTGCAGATTCTAAAATTATTAAAAGAATTTGAATAATAATTAAAATAATTAATAAATATCTAGGTATATTTGTTCCTGTATTACTTAATAAAGTTAATAATAAATGACCAGCAATTATATTAGCTGTAAGACGAATAGCTAAAGTTCCAGGGCGAATAATATTTCTAATTGTTTCAATTAACACTATAAAAGGTATTAAAATAGTAGGGGTTCCTTGAGGGATTATATGAATAAATATATGTTGTGTATTATTAATTCATCCATAAATTATAAATCTTAATCATAAAGTTAGTGCTAAAGATAAGGAAATATTTAAATGACTAGTTCTAGTGAAAATATATGGGAATAACCCTAAAAAGTTATTAAATAAAATAAAAAAAAATAATGAAATAAAAATAAAAGTTGATCCATTATTTTTATTGGACCCTAAAAGAGTTTTAAATTCTTCATGTAATTTAGATGAAATAAAATTTCAAAAAATAAAGTGACGATTAGGGATTAACCAAAAAGAATATGGAATAAATAATAAACCAATAAAAGTTCTTATTCAATTAATTGATAAATTAAAAATATTAGTGGAAGGATCAAAAATTGAAAATAAATTATTTATCATTTTCAATAAAGATTATTTTTTAGTAATTTTTTATTATTATTATTAATATAATTAATATTTTTATAATTAAAAATAAAATAATTTATAATATTAAAAATAATGAAAATTCTAATAAAAAAAATTAATGAAAAAATTCAATTAATAGGTATTATTTGAGGAATAAAAGAATATTACTAAAGTAATAATTTAAATTTGACATATTTATGTTATAAATTAACTAATTCTTTCATTAGAAGTAATTGCTAATTTACTATTAAATGGTTTAAGAGACCAGTACTTGCTTTCAGTCATCTAATGAAGAATAATTATTAATTCAATTAATAAAATTTTTAATTGAAATTCTTTCAATTACAATAGGTATAAAACTGTGATTTGCCCCACAAATTTCAGAACATTGACCAAAAAATAATCCAGGTCGATTAATAAAAAATCTTGTTTGATTTAATCGACCTGGGTTAGCATCAACTTTTACTCCTAGAGAAGGAATAGTTCATGAATGAATAACATCAGTAGCTGTAATTAAAATACGAATTTGATTATTTATAGGTAAAACAATTCGATTATCAACATCTAATAGACGAAAATTATTTAAATTATTAGTTGATTGAATTATATATGAATCAAATTCAACATTATTAAAATCTGAATATTCATATCTTCAATATCATTGATGTCCAATTGATTTTAAAGTAATTAAAGGATTATTAAGTTCATCTAATAAATATAAAAGTCGTAAAGATGGTAGAGCAATAAAAATAAGAGTAATTGCTGGTAAAATAGTTCAAATTAATTCAATTATTTGTTCTTCTAATAAAAATCGATTAATATATTTATTAAAAAATAAACTAATTATTAAATATGAAACTAAAATTGTAATTATAATTAAAATAATTAAAGTATGATCATGAAAAAAAATAATTTGTTCTATTAATGGGGAAGCTCTATTTTGATAATTAAGATTAGATCATGTTGCCATATTCTAAAAAAAGGATAATCCTTTATAAATGGGGTTTAAATCCATTACATATAGTCTGCCATATTAGAAGTTACTTAAAATAGGTAATTCATTATAAGAATGTTCAGCTGGAGGTAAATTTTGATATCATTCAATAGATGAAGATATATTTAATGAAAAAAGAATTAAGCGTTGATTAATTATAGATTCTCATACGATAAGTATTATTATAATTATTGAGAAAAGAGAAATATAAGAACCAAATGAAGAAATAATATTTCATGAAATAAAACTATCAGGGTAATCTGAGTAACGTCGAGGTATACCAGCTAAACCTAAAAAATGTTGAGGAAAAAAAGTTAAATTAACTCCAATAAATATTGAAATAAATTGAATTTTTAATAAGTAATGATTTATAGATAATCCTGTAAATAATGGGTATCAGTGAATAAATCCTCCAAAAATAGCAAATACAGCTCCTATGGATAAAACATAATGGAAATGAGCAACAACATAATAAGTATCATGAAGAGTAATATCAATTGATGAATTAGCTAAAACAACTCCTGTTAAACCTCCTACTGTAAATAAAAAAATAAATCCTAATCTTCATAATATTGATGGACTATAATTAATTTGAGTTCCATGAAGTGTAGCTAATCAACTAAAAATTTTAATTCCTGTTGGTACAGCAATAATTATAGTAGCTGATGTAAAGTAAGCTCGTGTATCAATATCTATACCTACTGTAAATATATGATGAGCTCAAACAATAAATCCAAGAAGACCAATTGCTATTATAGCATAAATTATTCCTAAATATCCAAAAGTTTCCTTTTTACCTCTTTCTTGAGAAATTATATGGGAAATTATACCAAAACCTGGTAAAATTAAAATATAAACTTCTGGATGTCCAAAAAATCAAAATAGATGTTGATAAAGAATTGGATCACCACCTCCAGCAGGATCAAAAAACGAAGTATTTAAATTACGATCTGTAAGAAGTATGGTAATAGCTCCAGCTAATACAGGTAAAGACAATAATAGTAGAAGAGCTGTAATACCAACAGATCAAACAAATAATGGTATTTGATCAAAAGATATATTATTAACTCGTATATTAATAATAGTTGTAATAAAATTAATTGCTCCTAAAATTGAAGAAATACCGGCTAAATGTAATGAGAAAATAGCTAAATCAACGGAAGATCCTGCATGAGCAATATTGGATGAAAGTGGGGGATAAACTGTTCATCCTGTTCCTGCTCCATTTTCAACAATTCTTCTCGAAATTAAAAGAATTAATGATGGGGGTAAAAGTCAAAATCTTATATTATTTATTCGGGGGAAAGCTATATCAGGAGCTCCTAATATAAGAGGCACTAATCAATTTCCAAATCCTCCAATTATAATGGGTATTACTATGAAAAAAATTATAATAAAAGCATGAGCAGTTACAATAGTATTATAAATTTGATCATCTCCAATTAATGAACCTGGGTTTCCTAATTCAGTTCGAATTAATAAACTTAAAGAAGTACCTACTATTCCTGCTCAAATTCCAAAAATAAAATATAAAGTTCCAATATCTTTATGATTTGTAGAAAAAAGTCATTTTCGCTAAATAAAATGGCTGAGTTATAAGCGATAAATTGTAAATTTATTAACGAGAAATAATCTCTTTTATTATAGTCTTATATTCAAATAATGATTTAAAATTGCAAATTTTAAGGTGTAAATATACTAAGGCTTAAAGAAATTTCTTTATAAATAATTTTGAAGATTATTAGTTTATAATTAACTTAAAACCTTAAAAAAAAAAAGTTCTAATAATTATACCTGTTAAAGAAATAAAATTAAAGAAATAAATTAAAATTAAAAAATTATTTTTAATATGAATTTTGAATCATTTTAATTTTAAGGAAAAAAATAATAAAGAAGAATAGATAATTCGAATATAAACAAATAATAAAATTAAACTTGATATAATAAAAATAAAAGAAATAATAAAAAAATTATTATTTAATAAATAATTAATAACAATTCATTTAGGAAAGAATCCTAAAAAGGGGGGTAATCCTCCTAAAGAAAGAAAATTAATTATAATTGAAATTTTAATTAAAAAGTTTATATTAAAAAAAAATAATTGATTAATAAAAAAAGTATTAATAATATAAAATAAAAAACATATAATAAATCTAAAAATTGAATAAAAAATAAAGTAAATTATTCAAAGATTTTCACTAATAATAATAGAAGAAATTATTCAACCTAAATTATTAATTGAAGAGAAAGCTATTAATTTACGTAGAGAAGTTTGGTTAAATCTTCTAACAGCTCCAATTAAAACATTAAAAATTATAATAAAATATAAAAAATTTAAATTAAAATAATAAGATAATAAAATTATAGGGGTAATTTTTTGTCATGTTATTAAAATAAAACAATTAAATCAGGAAAGACCTTCTATTACATTAGGGAATCAAAAATGAAATGGAATTGAGCCTATTTTTATTAATAAAGAAGAATTGATAATAATAGAAAAAAAATTATTAAATAAAAAATTTTTTATAAGAAATAATCTTAATAAAATTGAAAATAAAAAATTGATTGAAGCAATTGATTGAGTAATAAAATATTTTAATGAGGCTTCTGAATTTAAAAGATTATTGGGGGTGGTAATAAGGGGGATAAATCTTAATAAATTAATTTCTAATCCAATTCAACATCCTAATCATGAATTAGCGGAAATAGAAATTAATGTTCTAAAAAATAAAATAAATAAAAAAAATATTTTATTAGAATTAGATAATAAAAGAATAAAAAATAAGAATTGAATTATTCTAAAATGAAATTTATTCATATTATAAAATTATATTTTAGTGTAAGATGCACAATAATTTTTGAAGTTATTAGATATAGTTTAATTCTATAAAATATAATAAAGGTAATAAAATTACATAATTTATCCTATCAGAATAATCCTTTAATCAGGCACTTTATTAATTTTAAAAAAAAGGATTTCCTTTATATTTGAGGTATGAACCCAAAAGCTTTATTTAGCTTATTTTTAA